TTATCACTAACTTGGCTTTGTGATAATTTGTAAAATACATAGGCTTGTGACAGGGAAGAGAAATCTGGCGGGGCAAAAAATTTCAGAAAATCCTTATCCAAACGAATTACTTTTTTATTTGTTTCAGTATTGTAACTGGCTTTATCCAAAATTTTGTTAATGATACATAGAACGATATCTAGGCATATTTGGTATATTTTTTCAATCAAACATTTTAGAAAATAATGAAATTTATTTATTAATCGAACCGTTCTTCTTTTTAAAATTTTCCAAAGATTTTTTTGTGATTCTCCATTTTTATTTAGTACTGTTTCTTTTCTAATTATTTCTATTTGATTTTTTATTGTGTTTGTTCTATCAATCAGATTTTCTATTTCTTCCAGATTTTCTATTTCTTCTTCTGAATTTGGCAAAGCTGTAGATTGAATTTGACTAAACGATTCCTGAATTATCTCATTGCTGATTATCGAATCTTTTTCTTTTTTAGTTTCACTCGATTTATCTTTACTAAGCCATTTTATTTTGATTCTTTTGATTGTCGTCTTGACAAATTTTCTTATAACCTTCAAAATAACCTTCAAATTGAGACTTGACCTGAAGATCCAAAATCTGTCACCCATTAACGGCTTTAGTTTTGGCTCTAGTTCGTTCCAAATGGTCGAAAAAAAATAGTCAAAGGACTGGTCTTTTACCGGAAGACCAAACGGATACGTAGTTAGTCCCCACCATAGAGGCATTAGATAAAGCTCTTGATATTTTTTTTCATATAATTCGTATTGTGCATCCTCCTCTCGGTGCCAAGCTTTCAAAAAAAAAGGACGTATAATTTTGATCTGAAAACCGTCGTCGAACCAATCCTCCGGCCAATGAGTCCACGGGCTTGCCCCGATTATAGGCTCACCGAAATTGTCGGTTAGTACATGAACCTCGTTTTCCAAGTCCTCGAAATCGTCGTCCCACTCGGTCTTTTGCAATAATAAGAAACGGACAACATTTTTCAATATTATCAATGAAGGCAATGTAACCTTTCTTCTTAAAAATTCTTGACAAAGTAATAACACAGTTCGTATTCCGAGCGCATTGTCTACGTTATCTTCCCACAGTTCGATTCCCCGCACTATTTTTAACTCGCCCGGTTCGTCCTCATCTTCCTTTTCTTTCTCGTTTTTACTCTTTTTTTTTTCCAGTTTTGAAAGTCGTTCCAGCTCTGTGCTTGGTTTCGTCTTTTCCCTTTCTAACCTTTCTTTCCTTTTTTTCCTTTCTTTTTCGTCTATCTTCCTTTCTTTCCCTTTTTCCCTTTCTAACCTTTCTTTCCTTTTTTTCCTTTCTTTTTCGTCTATCTTCCTTTCTTTCCCTTTTTCCCTTTTTTTCCTTTCTTTCCTTTTTTCCCTTTTTTTCCTTTCTTTCCTTTTTTCCCTTTTTTTCCTTTCTTTCCTTTTTTCCCTTTCTTTTTTGTTACGTGCGTTAAGAGCGGCAAGGGGGCCTTTTTTGCTTATTTTGCTTATTTTGCTTTTAAACCTATCTATCAATTTTTGAACAAGGACCTTCGCCTGGCTAAACTTGAAATAAATATCCAGTCTACTTTTTCTGAAGTCATAAAAAAGAGGGGAATGAATAACAAAAGGGTCAATCCATCTTAAAGAAACGCGTTTACGTTGTAGGAAGATGCGAGAACCTTCGATTGCACCCGCAGACAAAGGGTTCGTCTGCCGCCTGTTAATATAATCGTAGATGTATAGCGGATCCCCTGTTATTTTGTTTTTGAAAATTGTTGAAGAAATATTCATAATACTATTCTCAATCGCAATCTCCTCCGGAGTCTGTTCATAAATCGCATTCTCAGCTTTTTGAGTCTTTTCATCCATCTCATTCTCAGCTTTTTGAGTCTTTGCAGCAATCTCATTCTCAGCTTTTTGAGTCTTTGCAGCAATCGCATTCTCAGCTTTTTGAGTCTTTTCATCCATCTCATTCTCAGCTTTTTGAGTCTTTTCATCCATCTCATTCTCAGCTTTTTGAGTCTTTGCAGCAATCTCATTCTCAGCTTTTTGAGTCTTTGCAGCAATCGCATTCTCAGCTTTTTGAGTCTTTGCAGCAATCTCATTCTCAGCTTTTTGAGTCTTTTCATCCATCTCATTCTCAGCTTTTTGAGTCTTTGCAGCAATCTCATTCTCAGCTTTTTGAGTCTTTGCAGCAATCGCATTCACAGTTTTTGGAGCCTGTGGATAAAACTCTGGCTGACCTTTTTGATCACGTTTCCTCCTCTTCAGAAACAGGTGGTCGAGGTCCTCCTCAATCTTTTCTCTAAAGATCCCAGAGTAAATCTCATAGTCATGCTCATGCTCGGGCTCATCCCCGTCCTCCTTAGGAGGAAGGTTGTGAGTCTGCCTGCGCATAAACTTCTGCAGGTCGCTGACTAATAGAAAGCCCCATCGAGGGACTTTTTTACCAACCTTTTCGTTCCAAAGTTCTTCTTCTTCCAACTTCATTAGCTTTTCCTTGTTGTTTTTTTGCTCTTCCCAATCAACTTCGTTCCAAAGTTCTTCTTCTTCATCAACTATTCCGTCCCTTTTAACATGAAATAATTTGAAAAAAGGATTAGAATAAAATTTGGTTTTTTCTAGTTGTTTTCGTTCTTTTCTGGTTACTAGCCCGTGCGCTCTCAGTTCATATTTTTGGGACTGGGGAAGGTAACCTGGAAGAAGGGTATCAATAATGCCATTTATAGCCCAGAAAATGCTACTAGGTTGGGAAGGTCCAAGAATCTTTCTTCCACGAGAGTTAGAAGTTTCACCGTTTTTTCTTCCACGAGATTTGAAAGTTTGACTTTTTTTTCTCCTACGATCTTGAGATTCTAAATATTTACCATATAAACGCCTTACAATCTTTAAGTTTCTTCTCCGAGCTTTATCTCTTTTCGTAAATTCATTCTGGAGGGACTGAGTCAAGTTAGGAACTGGATTCCCTGTGGGATCATCTGGGGCGCTTGTTTCGCTTATCGGTTTTTTTCCTTGGATTGTTTCGATTCGAGTAGGGCCAACCTCGGGTTTCATCAAGTGCAGAGGCAGCTCTTTGATTCTTCCACGACGGGGCCCATTCAAAAAAGGATCATACTGTGTTAGTAGGCAGGTTTTTTCAGTTTGATCAGTACAAACCCGAGTCCTTTTTTCGAGTATATCTCGAAAAAGAAATCCCGCGTCTAGAGCCTCAATTCTCTTTTTGAACTCATTATTTAAGTTTTTTTTTTTTTCTTCGTTCTTGTTAATCCAATTTTTGTCTAGTTCATCAAAGGAGGGTGTTTCTACTGTGGATGAAGATATCCTGTCCCTTTTCATCATTGCCTTGAAAAAAGACAAAGTAGGAAGATATGTAAAAGCTATTCTTTCTTTTCCATCGCTTCGGCATGTATCAAAAAAATATTGTGAGGCGCGCTCTCGTACAGCCGCTGTAACCAACTCATTTCTTATGTATCGGAATGGACGCTCCCATCGGTTAGGCCACAACAATGACATCGCAGTTTGTTCAATTAGACTTTCGAACGAGAAGGGTTGATCCCTTCTGTTTTCAACTTCAACTTCATTCAGATCCACATCCCGATCCACTTCCGAGTCCTTCAAACGGGTAGCGTGCCATTCTTTCAATTGCCATTTTTTTTTTATGTTTTTATTGATCGGATGATTCCTCAACCCGATCAAATCGTAAACAATTTCTTTTTGCTTCCTGAGATAGTCGGGTTCGACTGGTACTAAGACTATTCCGGTGAACTCGTTCGGCTTTAGGATGGGCAGGTACATTCGACCTGCATACATGAGGCAGATATGAAAGCATACAATAGTTATTACCCGACCCGGATTTCTCATCAGGTCTACTAACACCAAGTATTGCATTTCTGACACAAACCACTCCCAGTCTCGCACAAGGGCGGTAAAGTCGTGCCCAAGGTGTTTAGCAAGGTACTGATAAATCTTATTACGGTAGTTATTACAGTACTTAAGAAATTCTGACACAAGTTGGGCCAAAAAGGCCGGAAATTCTTCCCCAAGGTACTCCCCAAGGTACTTAGTAATGGACTGATTCAATTCTGACACAAGTTGATTCTGAGCGTGCCTCAAACGATATTTATATAGCCAGGCGAATACTCTTTGGAAGAATAAAAGAAAACACATTTGACCAATTGCCCAACCAACAAAACTACCCGTTAGAAAATCCAGCTTGTTGTTGGATCGATACAGATAAATGTGGCCTACTCTGGCTAACAGTGAACTTGTGAAAATAACCTGGTTGGATAATTGAAAAATGAAACTATTCAGGAAAAGGCTGAAAGTGCTGCTCGTATCTAGACTGCAATCAGGGTGAAAATTGTCAAAGAAATATACAAGCATAAGATAGGGTAGAAAGAAAGTCGTTATTGCATGCGGTATAGACAATAGTCGATGGAGAGGCGCATTATAGATCGATAGGACCCTGACGAGCTGTGCCAGAATAAAACCATATATTACTGCTAGCTTCTGCTCAGGCTCTGGGACGAAAAGTAAAAAAGAAGAAGGTCTAATCGAGAAGGTAGTTAGCAGCCCATAATAGAGGCCCACGCAAATTGCCGAATTGACTATCTTGATGCAAACTGTTACTAAAGATTCAAAAATCATGTTCCTCCCATAAATGATATTTTTGTTTTTGATGTTGCAATTCCAATTGTACTGGACAATTTCGAAGGAACATCGAATTCTTACGATAAGATATTTTGATAGTGTTACATAGTATCCAAGATAGGTCTTTCTTCATAATCAACAAGATAGCTATTTCTTCCTATTTCCTCTTCGTAGTCTATTAAGAACAAAACGGGTTTCCAATGGACAAAGTCAAAATTCCAACGGCTTTGGCTACTATAACCTTCCCGACCACGATTTTTTCTTTTTTCTATTTCACCTCGAAATACGAAATTGTATTCTACTAGGTATTCAACTAAGAAATAGAAATTCTAAAGAAAGAGTGGATTCCATCGTTTCTATGGTTACTTCTTAAACGGTGAGGTCTTCTCTATACACCGGAGCCTTTCACTTTATTTAATGAATGTTATTGGTAACTTGTATAGTTCACATTCTTTGGCTCTACCCATGAATTTTCCAGTAACTAGGCCTTTCACAACGAGATCTACATATACAGTAACGGTATTTAATTATGAGGATTGGCTGGGTAGCTGACCCTCTTAGTCCGTTCTTGCAAGAGCGCGGTCTGTTTTTCAATTTTCACCAAGATTTCCTCCGCTTAATGGATAACCATTTGCTACCAATGGAGAATTCTGAAATTGAGGTGATTGGATTGACACCAATGGAAACCATAAATTTCATACACAATGAAAGGCATAGGATCAATGATACTGGAAAATGTTTCTCTTTCCTTTGTTCTAGCTGATGATCTGAACGAGTCGCACATACACCCTAGTACACGTTCCTCGACGTTGAGGGCATCTCTTAAGAGCGGGGGATTTTGTGACATTTCTAATTGGCTGTCTTGTCTTTCTAATAAGTTGGTTAATAGTTGGCATGTTGAATCATATACATAATAGTATGGTTTAGATTGATCCTAACCGGATTCCTCCTATACCGGAATCCTCTTATTAAAGCCGGTCAGTAGGGGGAATCTCAAATCATGGATTTCCTAGCCCTCCCAGTCATCCGCTATAGAATCAACAATTCCATAAGTTCGGGCCTCTGTTGGTGTCATATAAGTATGTCTTTTCAGGTCGGCGATTCCCATCGATAGAGACCTGCGCGATCTTTGTGCATAATGGTAAAAGAGATTCACTCATGTATGGAATAAAGAAATAAACGACGTCATCTTTTATAAAAGAAATAATAAAAGAAAGAAAGAGAAAAGAATAAGAAGAAAATGTTTCTCAAAAAGAACTTACCTAAGTTTCGATTTTTGCAAACTAAAAAGTAGAGCAGAGAAACAAAAGTTAAGAAGAAAATGTTTCTCAAAAAGAACTTATCTAAGTTTCGATTTGTCCAAACTAAAAAGTAGAGCAGAGAAACAAAAGTTAAGAAGAAAATGTTTCTCAAAAAGAACTTACCAAAGTTTCGATTTTTGCAAACTAAAAAGTAGAGCCGAGAAACAAAAGTAACGTTAGTAGAAACTCCAAAGCACGAGTTATCGTAGGCATGTTTCCCTCCGGGGGTTCAAATAAAAGAAAGAGTTAATGATACACAGTAGGATACACCAAATGACATTCGGCGATGCAAAAGTTTTCGCAAGCGTTCTTGGTCGAAAAATGGGAATGAAATATCCCACTGAATTCAATTCCTTCGAAGTTTGAAAATACATGAATGTTCATTGTTTTTTCTTGCAAATCACGCGACGAGCCATTATTTATCCATTACTAAGAGATATTCTGACAATTACTTCTACCAAACGACTTCTAAAAAAAAAGAGATTCACTCATGTATGGAATAAAGAAATAAACGACGTCATCTTTTCTTCGAAAGGCTTCTTCCGCTTTACCCAATTATATGCTTGACTATAATTCCCGGGAGTAAGTGCTATAGCCTGTTTCCAATACTCAGCCTCTTGATCGAACCAAGCCTCAGCAATTTCAGAATCTCCCTGTCGAATGGCCAGTTCTCTCCGGTCAGTAGGGGTAATCTCAAATCAGGGATTTAATAGACCTCCCAGTCAGCCGCTATAGAATCAACAATTCCATAATTTCGGGCCTCTGTTGGTGTCATATAAGTATGTTTTCTCAGGTCGGCCATTATCATCGATAGAGACCTGCGCGATCTTTGTGCATAATGTGATATGACGTAGTTACGTAATTTTATCACTTCTTCTGCGTCCAGGCCTACGTCAAGCGGGATGCGCTTCTTTCGAAAAACACATTTTGGTTGATGAATCATTACCCTGATGATATAATCAAAGGTTTTTCTAGTTTGCCTGATAAAGGGAAGATAAAAGAAAGATAAAAGAATAAGAAGAAAAAAGATAGAATTGAACAACCGTACAGGCATCTTTTGTGCATTGCATACGGCTCTACAATCAAATTGATCCTTACCCTCTATCAAAGAAAGAGAAAAATAGGATCTATTAGACCTCGCTCAGTAAATGATCAAATTACCACCCTTCCTTTCATGGGAGTTCAAAACTACTATGATGGCTCCGTTGCTTTATATATGTCTTTTTTGTCTATGATTAAGCAATCCCAAAGTTGCTTTTTTATTTGATTAAATAAACTAAGGAAAAAAGAATCTTTTTTTTCACTCGTTCATAACAGAAAGATTGTTACTAGATCTCCGGTGTGAAAGCAAAAAAGTTTGTGACGCTGAACTGGACTCCCGATAGATAAGAAAAATCAGAAAGACCTTTTATCTCATACTACTCTCTCGATACATAATCTAATGCTTTGAAAAAACAATCAAAAACTTTCATATATCGAATTCAAAGTGCCATGCTATTATTACTTATATTACTTACTATTCATATTTCATATGGCGAAGGCATAGTCTTCTT